CTATAACTGACTCCATTGAGTTCGCCGCCATAGAACTCAACGGTTACACCTACTTGTTCAACACTATACTTAGATTCTGCCCTTCTAAAAGGAACATCCGCTCTAACAATTCCGTCGCCGTCTACCAAAACGACCGGGAATGTTTCAAAAAAAGTGGGCATACGCCGTACAAAAAGCTCACGTCCTTCTTTATCTCTAAAGATAGGGTGTCCTAACCACCCAACCGCTATTCCATCTCCGCTATCCATTGAGCCTGCCCTGAATAATCCTCCTTTTGCCGGATTATTGCCGATATAATCATAAAAAGCCAATTTTTCAGGAATTTTAGACCAGGCTTCTGATAAACTTTGATTTTCTGCTAGCCCGGCGCTAACTCTTCGATATATCTCTTGCTGGAAGTAACCCTGATCCCATTGATAACGAGTGGGACCAAATAATTCGATGGGGGTAGTTGCTGAACCATACCACATAGTTCCAGCAACTACAAAAGCTGCAAAAAAGACAGCCGCGATACTACTGGAGAGTACGGTTTCAATATTTCCCATACGTAATCCTTTGTATAGACGTTGTGGCGGTCGAACGCTAAGATGGAATAGACCCGCTAATATGCCCAATGTACCGGCTGCAATATGATGAGAAGCTATTCCTCCCGGAACAAAAGGATCAAAACCCTCCACGCCCCACGCCGGATTTACAGGTTGTACTTTTCCCGTTAGTCCGTAAGGATCAGACACCCATATTCCAGGACCATACAGGCCTGTTACATGAAATGCACCAAAACCAAAGCAAGCCACCCCGGAGAGAAATAAATGAATTCCAAAGATCTTGGGCAAATCCAAAGAAGGTTTTCCTGTACGTTCATCAGAAAATATTTCTAGATCCCAATAGACCCAATGCCAGATAGCTGCCAAAAAGCATAAGCCAGAAAATAAAATATGTGCCCCAGCTACACCTTCGTAACTCCAAACCCCTGTATTCGTTACAGTCCCTCCTGTGATACTCCAACCCCCCCACGAATTGGTTATTCCTAAACGAGTCATGAAGGGTATAACGAACATACCTTGTCTCCACATTGGATCAAGAACGGGGTCAGAAGGATCAAAAACTGCTAATTCATAGAGAGCCATCGAACCCGCCCAACCAGCAACCAGAGCTGTATGCATTATATGAACGGAAAGCAATCGGCCGGGATCATTCAATACAACGGTATGAACACGATACCAAGGTAAACCCATGGAAAATACCCCTTTATCAAAGAAAAATAAACACTACGTAACTTTATTGCATTGGAATATACTATGACTATGCTGCGGACTTCCCCTGTTCAGTGGATTATTTCCTAACAAGGGTTGTTTATTCTATATTCTATTGTGTTCCAAATAATGGAAGAATTCTGTTCGTAAGAACAAAGAGAAGCAGATTTATTCTATACTCGATAAGCACCAATACGCAATGGTGGATTGATACCACTTTCTATGAGTAAATGCGTTTATCATTCGAAGGGCCTGCTCGTAAAAAATTTCCTTTCTTTTTTTTTTCTTTCTGAATTTTGCTAATCTATGGATAAAATAAATATGATAAAGACAATATTCTAAAGACAATAAAACCACATTATTACGTTTCCACATCAAAGTGAAATATAGGATTTAGTTCTTTTTTCTTTCAATTTATGCCTATTGGTGTTCCAAAAGTACCTTTCCGAAGTCCTGGAGAGGAAGATGCATCTTGGGTTGACGTATAGTGCGACTTGTGAGATATATTGGGTCATATGGGATTTCCCCGTTCTCTCCCCCGACCGAGATATCCTCTGTTTCGCCCAAGAAGTCGAAATGGAATCATCCATAAATTGGAGCGTGAAGTGCAATTAGATGCATTGTTTGGAGGAATTCATAGTACTATTATCAATTCGAATAATTTATGGTTGACTTTGATTGGACTAAAAAAATGAAGTATCCAGGCTCCGTTTAGAAAAAACCCAATTGGTAATATATCTAGGATTACTACGTGTATCCTAAATGATTCCTGTTTGTTATTTGGAAAGTCATACCAAAAAGAAATGGTGGTGAGAAGATTTGTCCTATATGTGCAAATCAAAACGGGGTGAATCTTTACCCGGAGTAGAGCATAAACCTAAAAAGATGAAAGAGGCCCATTCAGGAACAAGAAAAGACCGTCGTGATTTGGATTGAATCTCGATGAAACAATACATCAATGAAAAGTGAATTCGATAAGTTTTTCTATTATATAATAAAGAAGAAAAAAAATTCGTCTTTATTGAAAAATCGAAGAAAAAGCCCTTAATCTATACATTGATTCTTTTTTTTTTTTCGCTATTTTTTTTTGAACCGTATGCACCAAAAGATGCATGTACGGTTCCTAAGGGATACAATTTTGCCCTACTCAACCGACTTTATCGAGAAAGATTACTTTTTTTAGGCCAAGAAGTTGATAGCGAGATCTCGAATCAACTTATTGGTCTTATGGTATATCTCAGTATCGAGGATGATACCAAAGATCTGTATTTGTTTATAAACTCTCCTGGCGGATGGGTAATACCCGGAGTCGCTATTTATGATACTATGCAATTTGTGCGACCAGAGGTCCATACAATATGCATGGGATTAGCCGCGTCAATGGGATCTTTTATCCTGGTTGGAGGAGAAATTACCAAACGTCTAGCATTCCCTCACGCTTGGCGCCAATGGGGTTTTTTATTTGAGAGAAAAAGTAAAACTATGCCTTCGCCATATGAATATTAAGTAATAATAGCATGGCACTTCGAATTCGATATGAAAAATTTTTGCATTGTTTTTTTTGAAAAGATTCGATTATGTATCGAGAGAGTAGTATGAGATAAAAGATATTTCCGATTTTCTCTTATCTATCGGAAGTCCAATTCAGCGTTACAAACTTGGTTGTTTTCACACCGAAAGTCTCTTAACAATTTTTAAGTTATAAAAAAAAGAGTGCAAAAAAACCAAAATTTTCCCTTTTTGGTTGGATCAAAAAGAAACTTTGGGATTGCTGAATCAAAGAAAAAAAATCCATTTTCAAATAGAAAAGCAACGGAGCCATCATAGTATTTTTGAACTCCTCCAAAAGGAAGGGTGGCAATTTGACCATTTACCCTCCTGGGGCTGATAGATTCTATTTTTATCTGGAAAGTAAGGGTCAATTTTATTGTATAGCCGTATGCAATGCACAAAAGATGATGCCCGTACGGTTGTTCAATTCTATCTTTTTTTCCTATTATTCTTGATCTTCCTTTTCTATTCCTTTCATCACATCAGATAGAGAAACCTTCTATCATCAGGGTAATGATCCATCAACCCGCGAGTTCCTTTTATGAAGCGCAGACGGGAGAATTTATCCTGGAAGCGGAAGAACTGCTTAAACTACGCGAAACCCTCACAAGGGTTTATGTACAAAGGACGGGCAAACCTTTATGGGTTGTATCTGAAGACATGGAAAGAGACGTTTTTATGTCAGCAACAGAAGCCCAAGCTTATGGAATTGTTGATCTTGTAGCAGTTGAATGAAAAAAAAAAAGGATTTTGTGAAAATCCGTGATGTGATATTTTATCTCCGAGTTTAACTATTAAATAAAAAAATTCATAATCATCCGGTTAGGATCAATCTAAACCAGCCCATTATGTATATATTCAACATGCCAACCATTAAACAACTTATTAGAAATACAAGACAGCCCATTCGAAATGTCACGAAATCCCCCGCTCTTGGGGGATGCCCTCAGCGTCGAGGAACATGTACTAGGGTGTATGTGCGACTCGTTTAGATCATGAGCTGATACAAAAAAGCAAGAAACCGCTTCCAGTATGAATGATTAGTCCAGTGAACGGGATCGAATGGAAGAAGGAACTCCATTTACTATCTACTTACTATCTAAAAATAAGCCACTTGATCCCTCTATTGTGTATAAAATTTATGGTTTCCGCTGGTGCAAATCCAATCACCTGAATTTAAGATGAGAAACAATTCTCCATTGGTAGCAAATCGTTATCCATTAAGCGGAGGAAATCTTATTGAAATTCAAAAAAAACATAAAAATGAAGTTCTCGCTCGGTCAAGAACGGACTACGAGGGTCAGCTACCCAGCGAAATTTCATAATTCAATACCGTTACTGTATAGGCGGGTCTTATTGTGAAAGACCTGTTACTGGATAATTCATGAGTAGAGCCAAAGAATGTGATGCGAACTATACAAGTTACCAATAACATTGATGAAATATTAAATAAATGAAGTAAAGGCTCCGGTGTATAGAGAAGACCTCACCGTTTAAGAAGTAACCATAGAAACGAGGAAACCCACTATTTCTTTATCTATTTAATTTCTATTTCTTTTAAAATACCAAAAAAATAAAAAAATCGTGGTTGGGGAGGTTATAGTAGCCAAAGCCATTGGAATTTGTATTTTATACATTGGAAAAATCCGTTTGGTTATTAATAGACCAGGACGGGTAAAAGAATAACTGAAAGAAATGAAATCAATTAGTTATTTGTCAAAATTTTATTTATTCAATGACCAGAATTAAACGCGGATATATAGCCCGGAGGCGTAGAAAAAAAATTCGTTTATTTGCATCAAGTTTTCGGGGGTCTCATTCAAGACTTACTCGAACTATTACTCAACAGAAAATAAGAGCTTTGGTTTCGGCTCATCGGGATAGGGATAAGCAAAAGAGAAATTTTCGTCGTTTGTGGATCACTCGGATAAACGCAGTAATTCGAGAAGGGAGAGTATTCTATAGTTATAGTAAATTAATACATGATCTATACAAGAAGCAGTTGCTTCTTAATCGTAAAATATTGGCCCAAATGGCTATATCAAATAGGAATTGTCTTTATATGATTTCCAACGAAATAAGAAAAAAAGTAGATTGGAAAGAATACACCGGAATAATTTAAATGGAGTTCCCCGGAGAATGAACTCCGGGAAGGTGGGGTCAAAATGACTATAAGAAAATATGCTAAAGTAGTCA